TCGATTGACCCAGGCACTTGGGATCCTATGGATGAAGACATGGTATCTCTGGATCCCATTGAATTTCATTCAGAAGAGGAACCTTATAAAGATCGTATTGATTCTTATCAAAGAAAGACAGGATTAACCGAGGCTGTTCAAACAGGAACAGGTCAACTAAACGGCATTCCCGTAGCAGTTGGGGTTATGGATTTTCAGTTTATGGGGGGTAGTATGGGATCCGTAGTAGGTGAGAAAATTACTCGTTTGATTGAGTATGCTACCAATAAATTTTTACCTCTTATTTTAGTGTGTGCTTCCGGAGGAGCGCGCATGCAAGAAGGAAGTTTGAGCTTGATGCAAATGGCTAAAATCTCTTCTGCTTTATATAATTATCAATCGAATAAAAAGTTATTTTATGTATCAATCCTTACGTCTCCTACGACTGGTGGGGTGACAGCTAGTTTTGGGATGTTGGGGGATATCATTATTGCTGAACCTAACGCCTATATTGCATTTGCAGGTAAAAGAGTAATTGAACAAACATTGAATAAGACAGTACCTGAAGGTTCACAATCGGCCGAATTTTTATTCCATAAGGGCTTATTCGATCCAATCGTACCACGTAATCTTTTAAAAGGCGTTCTGAATGAGTTACTTCAGCTCCACGATTTCTTTCCTTTGAATCCTAAATCAAGTAGAGCCTTAATTACTATTACTTAATACTTAATTAATATACTATTAATAAAATTGAAATTAGTTAAATTCTTTTTTTTTTTTTCTCGAGAGCAGTTATTTTTTTTTATCGGAATCAAAGGAAAAACCCGAAGAATGGATTTTTTTGTCACATAAGAGTAAATTGTAGAAAGAATGATTTTTTTGTCACATAAGAGTAAATTGTAGAAAGAATCATGCAGAAAATTTTTTTGCCGATATTCACTCTTTTTTCTATCAACAAGAAAAAAGAGTGAATTCCTTTTTCCGTGAAAAAAAAGTTCGGCAAGGTAAAGGTAAATAATAAATAAAACGAATTTCATGTTCTTTTGTTACCTCTGCATAGAAAATATGGAGTTTTGCATATTTTTATTTCTATATATATCTCCCGAGAATCCTCTTTATTTACTAAAAATCTCTATTTTCGGATCGGATTCTAAATTAGAACGAATTTTTCGGGAATTTCTAAGCGGAAAAACTTTTTTTTTTATATATTTTATATATTCACTTAGATATACTTCTAGATATAGTATAGTATAATTTATATAGTATAATTTATACTTATTTATATAGTATAATTTCTACTTAGTAGAATTATATTCTATATGTATTATATATGAATTTGAATTTTAATAAAAATCAATATTTTAATGATTTTAATGATTATAATTATATATATATAAATAATAATAATTCTATAATTATATAAATTAAATAAATTTAAATAAAATTTAAATAATTATAATATAAATAGACTATAATAAATATAAAAATATAAATAGACTATAATAAACAGGTACAAATAGTAAATCGAGGTGCCCATTCTATGACAATTCTCAACAACTTACCCTCCATTTTTGTGCCTTTAGTGGGCTTAGTATTTCCGGCAATTGCAATGGCTTCTTTATCTCTTCATGTTCAAAAAAACAAGATTTTTTAGATCCGATTAGGTCCGATGGGAGTAGATTTCATTTATTTTTTTTTCAAGACTTAGACTTGGATCATAATACAGATATCTATTTAGTATAACATAATACAGATATATATATAACAATAATATGATATAACATGCAGGCAGCTTCCCTCAAACATAAATGAAAAATGAAAGGGTTCTTATGCAGACGTAAATATTATATATGAGTAAATGAGCTATTTGAAAATTGAAAATTAAATGAGCTATTTGAATTGAAAATAAATCGAGGCTGTGGCGGATGCCGGAAATAAACGCTGTTTTTATATGTGTAGATAGGGGATGACGGGGCTACCGTTTTTTTTAATCTAACGAATTCGATGAATTCCTCCTAAAGATTCACATCAGAATAGTGTGAGTTGATGAAAGTTACTTCGGAAACAAAAAAAACATAAAGTCAAATTCATTTGGGCTAGTCTCCTACTTCAAATAAAAAGCAACTGGATCTAGTATGAGTTGGCGATCAGAACGTATATGGATAGAACTTATAGCGGGGTCTCGAAAAACAAGTAATTTCTGCTGGGCCCTTATACTTTTTTTAGGTTCATTGGGTTTTTTATTGGTTGGAATTTCCAGTTATCTTGGCAAAAATTTGATATCTTTATTTCCGTCTCAGCAAATAATTTTTTTTCCACAAGGGATCGTGATGTCTTTCTATGGGATCGCTGGTCTATTTATTAGTTCTTATTTGTGGTGCACAATTTTTTGGAATGTAGGTAGTGGTTATGATCGATTCGATAGAAAAGAAGGAATAGTGTGTATTTTTCGCTGGGGATTTCCTGGAAAAAATCGTCGCATCTTACTCCGATTCCTTATGAAAGATATTCAGTCTATTAGAATAGAAGTTAAAGAGGGTATTTATGCTCGGCGTGTCTTTTATATGGAAATCAGAGGCCGGGGGTCCGTTCCTTTGACTCGTACTGATGAGAATTTGACTCCACGAGAAATTGAGCAAAAAGTAGCAGAATTGGCCTATTTTTTGCGTGTACCAATTGAAGTATTTTGAAATGAGCTGAAGAATGAATATTTTCTTAGCAGGATCAAAAAATCCAAGAGTTTTTTTTATAGCATAACTATAACTTATATAGCATAACTAAGGAAGACGTATTATATACGTATATATACGGAACAATTACAATATTACAATTCTAAAATGAAACTTTTTTATCTGCAAAAATTTTTTATGCGTATGTAAATTCTAAATTCACTAAATTCAGTAACAAAACAAGTAAGAAATCTAAATAATAGACCCATTTCATAGATCAAAACAAAGCATTTTGGAATAAAATATAGAATAAAGAAATTTTCTTTTTATTTGAAATATTTGAAATTGATAGGTTAGGTATGGATAGACCCTATTTTATTTTGTAAATTATCTTTCCTTTCTTTTGTCAATCGACGTTTCTTTTTATCTTTTTTTGTCCTCCTTAATGATTAATGAACAAAGGGCTGGACCATTTAGAATGATAACCTTTCTGTCTTATTTTGCTTTTGCCACTCATTTTTGATTATCACATCACAATATTCTTCAGAAATCTTTTTTAATTATTCCTGTGGGATATGGGCAAGTTGGCCATTTTTTTTTTTGAATATTTGTTTTGTTGATACAACGGAATTCTTTCATCTCGAAATCCAAATTTGGAGTGGTTCTTTAGAGTATTTATCGAAAAGAGGGAATTGCTTCAAATTTGAGCAATTGAGATATCTAGAAACAATATTTTTTTCTTCATTCATGGACTCTTTTTAGGCTTTTTTTTTTTTTTGTATTTTGTATTCTTTCATCTTTCAAAATTAAAGGACTAACCACTGACTTAAAAATAAAAACAGGGAATAGATTCATAAGTTCGAAGCCTTGTAATAGAACTTATACTTGATAGAAATATTAGATCATATAGAATCGATAAATGAGGTGCGTTCATTACAAATTCATATACGCAAAAATGAAAAAAAAAAAACATTTATTCCCCTTCTATATCTTACATCTATAGTTTTTTTGCCCTGGTGGATCTCTTTTTTATTTAAAAAAAGTTTTGAATCTTGGGTTATTAATTGGTGTAATACTAGTAAATCCGAAACTTTTTTAAATGATATCCAAGAAAAAAGTATTCTAGAAAAATTCATAGAATTAGAGGAGCTCGTTCGCTTGGACGAAATGATAAAGGAATACCCGGAAACACATCTACAAAAGTTTCCTATCGGAATCCACAAACAAACGATCCATTTGATCAAGATGCACAATGAGGATCGTATCCATACGATTTTGCACTTCTCGACAAATCTAATCTCTTTCGTTATTCTAAGTGGTTATTCTATTTTAAGTAATGAAGAACTTATTATTCTTAATTCTTGGGTTCAAGAATTCCTATATAACTTAAGCGACACAATAAAAGCTTTTTTCATTCTTTTATTAACCGATTTATGTATAGGATTCCATTCACCCCACGGTTGGGAACTAATGATTGGTTCTGTCTACAAAGATTTTGGATTTGCTCATAACGATCAAATTATATCTGGCCTTGTTTCCACTTTTCCAGTCATTATCGATACAATTTTTAAATATTGGATTTTCCGTTATTTAAATCGTGTATCTCCGTCACTTGTAGTGATTTATCATTCAATGAATCACTGAAAAATGATCCATGAATCCAATTAGAATGTTTGTTATTTTGTATATAAACAAAACATTCAAAATCTTACTTTACTTTATCTTTATACTTTACTTTATTTCTTTTTTTCTATACATCCAAAGGATTCTCTTCCTATATTTTAGTAAAAATTTTTCAGTAACTACCAGTATCGCGGATAGGGAACTATACTAGCGACCTACCTAATTTTATTGTAGAAATTTTCAGGATCAATGATTGGACCATGCAAACTAGAAAGACCCTTTCTTGGATAAAGGAAGAGATTACTCGTTCCATTTCCGTATCACTCATGATATATATAATCACTTGGGCATCCATTTCAAATGCATATCCCATTTTTGCCCAGCAGGGTTATGAAAATCCGCGCGAAGCAACTGGACGTATTGTATGTGCCAATTGTCATTTAGCTAATAAACCCGTGGATATTGAGGTTCCACAAGCGGTACTTCCCGATACTGTATTTGAAGCAGTTGTTCGAATTCCTTATGATATGCAACTGAAACAAGTTCTTGCTAATGGTAAAAAGGGGTCTTTGAATGTGGGGGCTGTTCTTATTTTACCTGAGGGGTTTGAATTAGCCCCCCCCAATCGTATTTCGCCAGAGATGAAAGAAAAGATGGGAAATCTGTCTTTTCAGAGTTATCGCCCCACTAAAAAAAATATTCTTGTGATAGGTCCTGTTCCTGGTCAGA